ACTGTCCTTGCCCCTTTTTCAGGGGACCAAGGGCAAACCTCCCACACACAAGATTCTTTTTCACTACGTTGTAGGCCAAAAATTCCCATTGCGGGAAGCTTTTATCTTTTTGATTCATATCTGCTATTCTAATATTAAAGTGATATGGAAATATCCATCTCTATTTGAAACTTGGAAGAAAATAGTATTCTTTGGAGTCGCGACTGGAATCCTGTTACATTAGAATTCAATCCTTTTTGAAAGTCAAAACCTCCAATTCCAATTTTCCATTTTGTTTGTGAGATCGCCAATACCCTCAAACACCTTCACCAAAATCCTCTCTTTCCTTTATAGAATAGGTCTTTTTTTTTGCTTGAATTCACCAAAATGACGAAAAAAATCGATTACGATTTGCAAAGAAAAGTTTTCTTTCGAGAATCAGAAAGATTTTTCTTAATACTTGACTGGTCTGTTTCCGCAAGCCGATCTATTATGATTTTCATCGAAAAGTTTTCTTTCATATCTTTTTTTTATTAAAAGTAATAGCTTCGCTTGCTGTTTCTGCTGATTCTTATAATCAGCTCTGATGATGATTCTGCCTTTGGTGTCTTTTATTGTAGGACGAGTTCTGGTGGCATAAAGATTACAATTACCATACATATAACAAGATTTCTCCATCCAAGAATTTGATTTGTTTTCTTGATGAATAGTTTTCTCCTTTTTGGTGTTCCATTTTTTTTCTACGTACGTCGTTTTTTAGGAGGCCTACACCCGTTGTGTGGTAATGGTGTTCGGTCTCGTAAAAAATGCAATCGGACGCCACTTCTAAAAATAGCTCGTAATGCTGCATCCCTTCCACGACCAACACCTTTTACCAAGACAACAGCTCGGTGCATACCTTGATCCACTACTGTGCGAATAGCATTTTCGGTTGTTGTTTGGGCCGCAAACGGCGTCCCCCTTCTTTTACCCTTGAATCCACAAGCGCCAGCAGAGGCCGAAGTAACCACTCGGCCTGATACATCAGTAACAGATACAATCGTATTGTTAAAACTTGCTTGAACGTGAATAATTCCTTTGGGTATTTTCCGTATACTTTTACGCAAACGAGTGCGTCTATTCCTATTCGAACTATATCTTCGTAAAGTTTTTGCCATATTTTATCATATTTCTAAAGATAAGTTAGAGAGATATGGAAATATCCATGTTGATTTGAAAATAGATTTTTTGTTTGTTTTTATTCTATTTTTTTACTTTCTAAAATTCTTTTTTTTTAGAAAAAAGGTTATCGCTGTCTTTGTTTATGTCGTGGATTGGAACAAATGACTCTAATTCGCCCTTTCCTACGGATCAGCCGACACCTTGTACAAATTTTACGAACAGAGACTTTTAATTTCATATTTTTTATTGCTTAACCTTGAATCTATTTGCTTGGAAGAAACTAGTGTTCTTTGGAGTCGCGACTGGAATCCTGTTACATTAGAATTCAATCCTTTTTGAAAGTCAAAACCTCCAATTCCAATTTTCCATTTTGTTTGTGAGATCGCCAATACCCTCAAACACCTTCACCAAAATCCTCTCTTTCCTTTATAGAATAGGTCTTTTTTTTTGCTTGAATTCACCAAAATGACGAAAAAAATCGATTACGATTTGCAAAGAAAAGTTTTCTTTCGAGAATCAGAAAGATTTTTCTTAATACTTGACTGGTCTGTTTCCGCAAGCCGATCTATTATGATTTTCATCGAAAAGTTTTCTTTCATATCTTTTTTTTATTAAAAGTAATAGCTTCGCTTGCTGTTTCTGCTGATTCTTATAATCAGCTCTGATGATGATTCTGCCTTTGGTGTCTTTTATTGTAGGACGAGTTCTGGTGGCATAAAGATTACAATTACCATACATATAACAAGATTTCTCCACCCATTCTTTTTAGTCGAGCCTCTCGGTCTGTCATAATACCCTTAGAAGTAGAAAGAATTGCAATCCCCATTCCGCCCAAAATCCTAGGAATTTTTTGATAGTTAGAATAGATTCGTAGACCGGGTCGACTGACCCGTTTAAAATTTAAAAAAGTTCTATACGGACCCTTCCTATTCCTTCTATGGCGTAGGGTTAAAATCAAAAAGGATTTGTCGCTTTCCCGATGTGTCCTCGTATTTTTGATAAAACCCTCTCGTAACAGTATTTTCACAATGTTTTGGGCGATGTTAGTACATGTTATTCGAACGGTCTCTTTTTTAGCCATATCGGCATTTCTTATAGAGGTTAATATGTCAGAAAGAGTGTCCTTACCCATGATAAACTAAATTGTTGCCTTCAAATTTTTTATAATCAACATGTATTTTGATTTCTGAATTCTTAAAGGTATATACCTGAGACATAATCTCCCATACTGAGAAATGGATTTCATTCAAATACTAGATCACAGTTTCCTTTGAAAAGACTTCTTATATTATTTCAGTCGATAATGACCTCATTTTGCTGAACTTTGTACTTTTTAATTCTGCGGTGATCGCACCAAAAATGCGAGTTCCTACTGGATTTTTGTCTTTATTAATGACAATTGCAGCATTGTCATCATATCGTATTATCATACCATCATCACGTTTGAATTCTTTACAAGTCCGTACAATTAAAGCTTTGATCACTTCTGATCGTTTTAGAGCCGAAGTTGGCATTGCTTCCTTAATCACAGCAACAATAGTGTCACCAATATGAGCATATCGTGGATTACTAGCTCCTACGATTCGAATACACATCAATTTCCGGGCACCGCTGTTGTCCGCTACATTCAAAAGGGTCTGAGATTGAATCATATCGTTTTTTTGTTTTTTTGTTTTTTTGTTTAGCCTGCTCTTTCGACGCAAAGCACGAAGTAAAAAAAAAGAAATCTTTTTTGTCCAAAAAAACTGCAATTCTTTTTTTTTATCCCCAAGGCTTCCTTACTTATTTTGGTTCTACATTCCTATTTCGAAATAATGAATTGAGTCCGTATAGGCATTTTTGATGCAGCTATTTCAATAGCCTTTCTAGCTATATTTTCCGCTACTCCGCCCATTTCATAAAGTATTCTACCCGGTTTAACCACAGCTACCCAATATTCGGGAGATCCTTTACCCGACCCCATACGCGTTTGTGTAGGTTTGACTGTAACGGGTTTGTCTGGAAAAATACGCACCCATATTTTTCCACCGCGACGTACATTTCGTGTCATTGCTCGCCGCCCTGCTTCTATTTGTCGAGAGGTGAGCCAAGCGGGTTCAAGTGCTTGAAGAGCATATTTACCGAAAGAAATACGACTGCCTCCAGAAGATCTTCCTTTCATTCTTCCCCTATGTTGTTTACGGAATTTGGTTTTTTTTGGACTCAACATATCAATTATCTTCTATCCTTTTTCGAATTCTTATGCAACCCTCTAGAATTGTTCCTTTTTTTGGTTGAACAAAAAACGAACGAAAGAATTTTTCATTTTTTGTTCTAGCATTGGATAGTAGGATTTCCCGTCTCAAAAGATCCAAACTTTTATACCCAATACCCCATGGATAGTTAGAACTTGAGTGGAACCAAAATCGATTTTAGCGGTAACGGTTTGGAGAGGGACTCGACCCTTTCTAAGCCATTCGACGCGTGCCATTTCTTTTGCTTTTCCGCCAATACATCCGGAAATTTGTACTTGAATTCCCTTTTTATATGCTTTTTCGACTAATTGAACAGCCTTTTTCATTGCTTTGCGAAATGAAACTCTCTTCTTTAATTGGTCGGCTATAAATTCTCCAAGAATAGTAGGGTCTCCGTAAGGGTTTTTCATTTTTCTAACAGCAATATTCAGTTTTCGGTTGTGAATGAAGTGAATGGCTTTTTTTAAACTTACCTGTAATTCTTTGATTTTGGTTTTGGGCGGTTCATCCTCTGTTAATAAGTTTGAGAATCCCATATAGATTATGACTTTAACCACATCGATTCTTTTGTCAATCTGTATTCGTGAAATTACATCCGTAACGGAGGAGATTCTCTTCTTTTCTATATAATTTTTAATGTGTTCTCGTATTTTGTGATCTTCTTGTAGGCCTTCAGAATAATCTTTTCGTTCTTCAAACCAAATAGAGTGATGGGTTTGGGTTGTACCAAGTCGGAAACCTAATGGATTTATTTTTTGTCCCATAATACCTCCCTACTATACATAGGTTTTCTGATATATTCTTCATATTTTTCGTTTAATGATATATCCCTCAATACGATAGTGATATGACAAGTGGATCTTTTTATCGGATAACTCTTTCCCCTAGCTCGAGGTTTGAATTTTTTCGCAGTAGTCCCCTCATTGACTTCGGCTTTACTAATGATTAAACTTGTTTCGTCGAAATTCATATTGTGAATACCGTTTGCTGCTGCGGAATAAATTAATTTTAAAATTGGATAACATGCTCGATAAGGCATGAGGGCTAGTATCATCAGTGTTTCTTCGTAGGAACGTCCACGAATCTGATCAATCACTCTTCTCGCTTTGTGAGTAGACATAGGAATATGTTTACCTAAAGCCGATACTTCTGTATATTGCTTCTTCTTTGTTTTTTTTATCATGGCGTACCTCCCCCTCTCACTAATGACCGATAATTATCTATATTCATTTTATTAACGACGAGATTTAGGATCACTTTTTCTTTTAACAGCTTTAGGATCACTTTTTCTTTTAACAGCTTTAGTATCACTTTATTTTATTAAATTAACGACGAGATTTAGGATCACTTTTTCTTTTTACAGCTTTAGGATCACTTTTTCTTTTAACAGCTTTAGTATCACTTTATTTTATTAAATTAACGACGAGATTTAGGATCACTTTTTTTTTTAACAGCTTTAGTATCACTTTATTTTATTAAATTAACGACGAGATTTAGGATCCCTTTTTTTTTTAACAGCTTTAGGATCACTTTTTCTGTTAACAGCTTTAGTATCACTTTTGCTTTTAACAGCTTTAGTATCACTTTTGCTTTTAGAGTTTGGTTTATTAAAAATTCTAGTGGGTA